CTTTTGAAGCCAAAAGGGATTTTCCTTGATACCTAACATAATGCACGAACGGATCCTTAAACAACCAAAGATTACTTTGAAAATCTTTAGAAAAGACTTCTACAAGACGCTCTATTTTTCCATAGAAATATATTCGTTCAAGAAAGATTCCAGAAGATGTTGATTGTAAATGAGAAGATTGTTTGCGGAGAAAGAAAAAAAGGGATTCGTATTCATATACATGAGAATTATATAAGAAGAAGAAGAATCTTTGATTTATTTTTGAAAAAGAAGAGCTAGTTTTCTTTAGGATAATAAAAGTATTCCAATACTCGTGTAGAAAGAATCGTAATAAATGCAAAGAAGAGGCATCTTTTACCCAAAAACGAAGAGTTTGAACCAAGATTTCCGGATGGACAGGGTGGGGTATTAGTATATCTAACACACAATTTAAATGTGAAAGATTGTCCTCTAAAAAAGGAAATATTGAATGAATTGATCGTAAATTATGAGATTGGAATGTCTTTTTCCGTTCTAGTTCTAGAACGGATATTAGTCGTAGAGAAAAAGGTATTTCGACAATAAATGAAAATCCCTCGGATATTATTTGATAATACAAATTTTTGTTGCGCCCGAAAATTTGATTTTTGTTAGAATTTTTAACAGAAATAAAAAAAAAATTCTGTTGATACATTCGAGTAATTAAACGTTTCACAATTAGTAAACTAGATTTCTTGTCATAACCTGAATTTTCTAAAAAAATTGATTGATTTAAATCATGATCATGAGCAAGTGCATAAATATACTCTTGAAGTATAAGTGGATATTGAAAGTCGTGTTGTTGAGATCTATCTAGCTGTAAATATCTTTGAAGTTCCTCCATTTGAAATTCTATTTGAACCAAAAGTAGAAGATTGGGAGGATTATGAAATGATACATAGTGCGATACAGTAAAAACAAGGTATTATCTAAAAATAGATACCTCGGAGACAGATAAACTTACCAACAGATTCTCTACCCTCTTTTTTCCATTTCATTAGTCTATGTTCAATTAGTCTATGTTCATTAGACTATGTTATAGTCTAATAAAACAAGATGGTTAGAAATCCTTTATTTTTTTCAACCTAATCGCTCTTTTGATTTTGGAAAAAACTGTCTTTATCAACATACTGCTTCTTCTACACACACATCTCCATTCTATATTAGGGAATGGCAATAATTAGGATTCATTAACAGAAAGAAATCAAAAAAAAGAGAATCCACTCATGGGGGGAAAGCTTTTCCCGCATCAGGTACTAATCTATTTTTAACATGTAATTAGATGGGGAATTATTCAAATCAAGAAGAAAAGCCCGTTACTTTTTCTTTCCCTAAATATAATGAATTGAAATTGAAGCCCTAGAGCCTTATCCATTTATTAATTCGACCCAACTTCATTTTGTTCCTTCCAAGAATTCCAATAAGGTTTTAGCCCGATCAAAATCAAATATTCTCAGAACTATCCGTTTCTCCGACCTGCTCTTTTTTCCATTCATTCCCTTTCTTCAGGATCAGTCGTGGTCTTACAAACTTTACCGATGGTATGGACGAATCCTTCCCTTCATCCAAATGTGTAAAAGATCTTAGCCGCACTTAAAAGCCGAGTACTCTACCGTTGAGTTAGCAACCCCAAAATAAAAAATGTGTAGATACAATCAGAATAAATTAAAAAAGAGAAAAAGTATAGATAAATGCAAAATAGACCCCTCTTTTTTTAGATTATCTACTTTTTCAATAAGATTTCAATAAAAAGGACTCTTTAGTATCCTTGTATTAAATATTAAAGGACCCACCACTTGAAATGAAAGTAAAACCGAAACCTATGGGCCAGAAATAAAAAGATCCACTTCATTTATCACGATGAATTATATTTGTTCGATACACTGTTGTCAATATAAATGTTGACAAAAAAAGAATACAATGGAAAAAACTCAAAATAGAATTTTTCTAATTTTATTTCAAATTCATATTTAATATATTTTTTAATATATTAATTTTAATTAAATTAAATAAGAACTTGTGTTAGACTGGCACCATATATCTCTAACCTACACAGATATAAAAAGTATAAAATAAATAAAAAGTAAGAAGTGAAATGAAAAAAATATCGGATTTCTTTTATCCATAATGAATAATATAGTCAATCCATCTAACTAAGTGGAATAAGCAAACTTGATTCCTTTTTTATTAGTAGAATTCCAATGAAACTAACCAATTGAAGGGAATGTCCACGTTTTTTTAAAAAAGAAAGTTTTGTCATTCTAAAACATAGGATTGAGTAGAAGTAAGGATGAAGTAAGGATATATAATGATAAAATAAATCGATATGGATAGAGCGGAAAAGGGGGGGTAGTAACTTATATATTATTTTTTTTGTATCCCCCCTTAATTTTTTTGTATTTCCTTAATTGAATTCCGTTTGATTAAGGCGAAGTTCCTTAAAAAGCCCCTTCTTCTTTAAAATATCCCGAACAGTTCCTGTAGGTTGAGCACCCCTTTCAAGGAAGTATAGAATAGAAGGAACGTTTAAATAAGTTTCATTCTTTATCGGATCATAAAAACCCAGTTTCTGAAGATCTTTTCCTTCTCTTCGGGATCGAACATCAATTGCAACGATTCGATAGACGGCTCATTGGGATAGATATAGATGAACAATACCCCCCCGAGAAACGTATAGGAAGTTTTTTCCTCGTACGGCTCAAGATAAAATGATTTGGTTTGAAGTTTTGTCTGTGTATGGAATTCAAATAAATGACAAATGAATTAGACTCTTATTTAATTCTATTCACCCTTTTCTTCTTCCTTCTTATTCTTATATTCTTAAAAAAGGAAACCGTTCATTCGTACTCATAACTCAAGTTGGCTAACTGTCAAATAGTTCAAAGAAAAATCTTTATTGAGTAGTCTTTACCCCCTTTTTTTGTTTGTCTCGTTTCAAATCTATTTATTTATATTCTTTTTCCGTTATTGAGACAATTAAAATGGTGTTTCCTTGTTCTAGAATCCTTTATCTTTGTTTTATTTTAAATCATTAGGTTTAGACATTACTTCGGTGTTTCTTAATCCTTTCAAAATGGCAGCAACATACCTTTTTTTGTGATTTCAAGAATCCTGTGGACGACTGATTCCGAGTGATACACTTTGTATCAAAAAAGTTTGATCAACAAAATGTCCTTTTGAATTGGAAACTTGCTCGAAGTGGATTCTTTCGATTTCTATATCGAAGATATATTTACGAAGTTGTTCAATTTATTGATTTTAACCCTAGATCCTTGCCCCGAGAAATGAATACTTTCTTTTTTACTCGAGCTTCATCATGCACTATTTACATTACAACCCAACAAAAAGAGAGGTTCCTGTGGAACAGAACAAATGATGTCGAGCGAAGAGCACCTTCATTCCTATATAAAATGGTGGATGTAAGAATCCACAGCGGATCATGTCTTTCAAGTCGCACGTTGCTTTCTACCACATCGTTTCAAACGAAGTTTTACCATAACATTCCTCTAATTTAGAAGCGGCATGGAGTTGATTCAATCATGGAATCATGAATAGTCATTGGTTCAATATGGTGCATATATGGTGCATAGATATTGTAATCTATGCACTTTTCTTCTCTATATATATACGGGTAAATAATAAAGATTATTCTTTTCTGAAGAAGTCTTAGCAAGACCCCCTCTTTAACATACATAAATAGAAAAATAACACGAAGAAATGAAATCTGCATCTTCAAGTGACTTAACTTAATAAGATAGGTTGTAATAGGTTGTCCTATTTTCTACTTTTTGAGTATCGAAGATTAAACTATTTTTATTTTAATAGGGAATCATTCCAAATATTTATTAAATTCTATATTTTTCTATATCTATAAAATGAATAAAATTTTCAATTATGTCTCAACCGTTACATAGATTTTCTATTCTTCATTAGGTCCAAACAAAAATACCTAAAAATGAGATTCAAAGAAAACGAATCAGTTACATGACTATCTATTAATAAGATTCGAGCAAGCACAGATATTAAAATTTATACCTTCCCTTGCTCTTTTTTTTAGCCTAACTCATTACTATTAAGATAGTTCACTCTATTGACTAATGAATTCACCAAGAACTTCCTATTGTTTAGGATGAATTAAGAGATATACAGAAAATAATAAATAAAAAGGGGGGGCTCCCTTATTTACTTTACTTACGGAATAGATTCTTTATTATCTCGATTCAAAACGTACCCATCCTTAAATATATATTTGTCTATTTGACATTTGGATATTTGTTCAAAACAATTTTTAGATTGGATATGCTCTGGGACGGAAGGATTCGAACCTCCGAATAACGGGACCAAAACCCGTTGCCTTACCACTTGGCCACGCCCCATTTCTAGTCAAGACTAATAATTAATATTAATAAAGAATATTAAAGATAAAGAAAATATACTATATATTAGTAGTTATTATTAGTATTGGTTGTTTGTCAACTGCAGTCCAAATATCTATAGAATAGATTCCTGTGCTTTTGCTAAGTGTAGGTAGATAACTTAACTGAATTTATTGATCATTACATATAATTCAATTAAGATATTGTATGAAAATATGATTTCTTCTATATTCTCATTGAGAATGAGAAGATTTTTGATTGGGTGGGTTTAAAGAAGGATTTTTTTGTCTACCTTACTTACTTTTTCCTTATATCCATAATTCAATCAAAATGCAATTATCTGCAAGAACAAAATGTCTGTTATGCTTAATATCTTTAGTTTGATCTGTCTTAATTCTGCCCTTTATTCGAGTAGTTTTTTCTTAGGCAAATTGCCTGAGGCCTATGCTTTTTTGAATCCAATCGTAGATTTTATGCCAGTCATACCTTTGTTTTTTTTTCTCTTAGCCTTTGTTTGGCAAGCTGCTGTAAGTTTTCGATAAGATCTTTAATAATATCCTAGAAAATTCATAATTTATTCGAGAAAAGTCGAATAAGATTAGATCC